AATCGTAAGAAAGTAGGTTTTTTCACTATGGGCCTAGCAAAAGAAAAATTGAGATAGGTTTATATTGGGTTCCCCCCTTAAAAATCGGACGTGAAGGTTTCCTCTCATCCGGCTCAAGTAGTTACACCAAATAAGGAAGGGAGTTCTTTATTTTTTGACTTTGTTCAATAAAAAAAAAAAGAAAACCCTACAAAGAACTACTCCTTACTCAAGTTTCCAGCAAGGACCAACCTTTCATGAATTCATTTTTCTTTTTACTTTCACTTTCTGAATGACTTATTTACGACAAAATTGAAATGTGAAATTCTTGAGTAGTCTGCTTCCCTTCAAATGATGAATCCCCCCTTAAAGGAATACTTTTGGACTCGTAAGGGATTTACTTGTCTATATATTGTTTCGTTCCATTCGATCTTTTAGGTCCCTACTAACCTCGACGGTTATGTCATGATGTCCCTTGAAGCATATATGCGATAGATAGACTTCTGTAACCATGCCCTATTTGCTTTCTTGAACGGAATCTCTCTCTAAAAGAAATGGAATGGCTAATTCCACGAAAAAATCTTTTTTTTTCACGAGGTATAACTAGCAATTCCCATTTATCTGTTAAGGGATCGACCATGGATCAACTCCCCTTTCATTTAGAGTATTGAATACACCCATAATTCTGAGCTTCATGTTACTCCTTCCAAGACACATGTCAGAGTCGGGGGCATCCCAATCAGATTGAATGGGATGACAGTTTATTAGTCTGAATCTGTAAAATGCAAATTTCGATCAAATCACACATCGCAGTATACTAGGCCTTCTAATTCCTTAAGGGGTTTATCTAAAAGATTCGCGATATAACTCGGAAGACGTTTCAAATACCACACGTGAGTTACCGGACATGCGAGTTTGATGTATCCCATTTGATATCTTCGTATCCGAGAATCAACAAATTCCACCCCGCATTCTTCACAAAATTTCGGGTCCTCTTTTTCGGCTCCAATCACTCGATAATTTCCACAAGCACAAATTCCACTTTTTATGGGTCCAGAGATTCTTTCACAAAACAATCCATCTTTTTCCGGTTTATTGGTTTTATAATGAAAAGTATAGGGTTTTGTCACCTCTCCAACTATCTCTCCATTGGGTAGGATTTTGTTGGCCCAAGCCTTTATTTGTTGAGGAGACACTGGTCCAATTCGAAGTTGTTGATGTTTATATCGGTCGATCATAGAATAGAAATTCTGATTCATTCAGATCAAACTTCCTTCCTATTAATCTGGAAGTTCTTCTCAGATACAAGGAAATGATTCAGTTCTAGAGCCAAAGATCGTAGTTCTCGAACGAGCAATCGAAAAGATTCTGGAGCATCCTCAGGGTTAGGTACTATTCCTCCAATGATCGTAGCACCAAGTAATTCTTGACGAGCTCTAATATGATCAGATTTATAAGTAAGTATCTCTTGTAAAATATGAGCAACACCAAACCCCTCTAGAGCCCAAACTTCCATTTCCCCTACTCGTTGTCCCCCTTGCTTGGCCCTTCCTCTAAGGGGTTGTTGTGTAACAAGTGCGTAATGTCCACTCGAACGCCCATGGATTTTATCATCAACTTGATGAATTAATTTTAGGATATAGGACTTGCCTATTAGAACAGGTTGTTCAAAAGGATCTCCTGTTCTTCCATCAAATATTCTGCTTTTTCCCGGATACTCGGGTTCAAATACCCATGGATTTTTTGTTTGCTTACTGGCTTCATATAATTCAGAAAAGACTAGTTTTCTTGAAGCCTCTTGCTCATATCTCTCATCAAAAGGTGCTATTCTATAATGTCTCTTTAGCAGATCCCCCGCTAACCCGAGCGAACATTCAAATATCTGCCCCACATTCATTCGTGAGGGTACCCCTAATGGGTTGAAGACCATATCAACAGGTGTTCCGTCTTGCAAGTAGGGCATATCTTGTCTAGACAAAATTTTAGAAATGATACCTTTATTCCCATGTCTTCCAGCTACTTTATCGCCCACTTTTATTTCGCGTTTCTGTGAAATATATACACGAATTCTTTCTGGATTATAACTGGAACCCCCCTTTTTCTGGATCCATCTCACATCAATAACTCGGCCCCTTCCACCTATAGGTAGTTTTAGAGAAGTTTCTTTTGCAGTGGATACCTGAATGCCAAGTATGGCTCGTAATAATCTATCCTCTGGGGCATACGAGGATTCGTTTGCTGCTTGAGGGGTTAATTTACCTACTAAAATATCACCGGCTTCTATCCAAGATCCCAGCATCACAATTCCGTTTCTGTCTAAATTTCGGAGTAAATGAGCCTCTAAATGCGGTATTTCCTTAGTGATTCTTTCGGGACCTTGGCTTGTCACATGAGTCTGAATTTCATATTTCCGTATGTGAAAAGAAGTATAAATATCTTCATATACCAGACGTTCGCTAATTAGTACTGCGTCTTCAGAATTGTAACCTTCCCATGGCATATAAGCTACTAATACGTTTTT